TCAGGGGTTCTTTATTATACACCACATTTTGATTCCGCCAATTGAACACAATCAAGTCTAGATGATACAACGAAAAAAAGAAGATGGGTAGAAAAACTTATTAGATACCATTGACTCTGGTATCTAATAAGTTCTACCTACTATTGGATTTGAACCAATGACTCCCGCCGTATGAAAGCAATACTCTAACCACTGAGTTAAGTAGGTTATTTATCATCACAAAAAAAGGACCCATCGCCTCGGGGATTATAGGTGGAATATTATTTCTAAGCAATACCCATCTGCTAACAGTAAACGGATCAGAGAACTATCATGTGGGATCCTATCTTGACAAGAAATTATCTATATGTTAAGATATCTATGACAAGGGCTATAGCTCAGTTAGGTAGAGCACCTCGTTTACACGTGCGCCAATGCTTTTCAAGGGAGCCCATTATGCAATGATCTTATTGAGAAATCGATGTCTTACTCCATAGATTCGAGGGAACAAGAGAACAATAGCCTGACAAATATTTGGTTCGGTTCAATTTGAGTGCGAATTCAAGTGCCAAATCAAATAGAACCCGCCATTGATTTGCTAATTGATAAGGTAAATACCCAGTCCATTCAATGCCAGGCTTAATGAGTATAAGGGACTCAAAAGAACCTCTTTTCGTCCTATGAACTTTAAGGTGTATGAAGTCTCATATTTGACTCTTGCAGCGGAGCGATAGAGATTCCATTTAACTTAGGTTGATCTAGGCCGGAGGCAGACCTAAGTCAAGGTAACCCTTCTTTGAAACACTTTGGTATTGCTCCTAGATCAGAATACAAATGATGAATCACAGAGCACATGGAGCCATCTTATTATCTTCCTGTAAAGAAAAAATATGGTGGACTAACTGATCTTTACATCAATCAGTTGATGAAAGAGCCCAATGCAACAAAATGCATGTTGGGTCTTTGAAACAGTTCGAATCATTTCGATAATAATCAGTTTGATCTGTTTTACCGAGAAGGTCTACGGTTCGAGTCCGTATAGCCCTAACACATTCCGTTTTTTTATAGACATTTTAGTTTAGTATAGTTTTCATTTCCTCATTAATACTTGTTTATGGATTAACCGGTTCCTTTGTTCATAGAAATGAAAGCATTACCATATGCTCATGTGAATACATAGGGACAGGAAAATAAAAACAATAATTCATTCCAATGGATGAATTACATATGACTTTTTTCTTGTCCATGATCAAAGAATTACTGATATACTTTTGTTTTTGTTTTAGTATACCCAATCTCAGTCAATTTATGAAGTGAAAATCATGACAGGATCCTGTCTAAAAACTTCATCCCGACCCAACTAAATCGAATCCTAAGTTACACGGATCTAGTACCTATTCTTTTCTTGGACTTGTATTTGTGGAAGTCCCCCGACTTCGACTAATTGCTTTTTGGCCGAACAACAACCCAACTTGGTTGTTTCAAATATAATGCAGAGATAATGAATTGGTCCTTAATGTATCGACGTTCCTTCTTCTATATTCTATGAGTTGGGTTGGTTTGTGGATTTGGTCTCTCGAATTGTTCGAGAATGTGTGATTCTTTCTATTAGAAGTATCTTATGTAGATCATTTATGATTCCACAGATTCTATCACTCTGCGCTATCTTTCATTGTGTAGTGTAAGTTTGCTCCAAAACAAACTCCCTTTTTGTAGCGAAACCTAACCCATCGGTTGGTCTTACTAAGTTTTATTGCCGTAACAAGTATTTTTGTTCATCCCCAATCGCGGTCTTTCTTTAGTACTCGATTCTTTTTCTTTCTGAGAGGGTCCGAGGCGGGGGTATAGTACAGATTCTAAGTTTCCAATTTTTTGGTTTTGGTATAGAAAGATATGAGTTGTTATATGTAAAGGTTCCTAGCAACTCAACGGATTGAATCAAATCAATAAAGTAAGGAAAATAGAAATGAAATCTAGGACAAGGAAAGGGGATAAAATATAATCGTTCGATGTATTAGATTATGTTTACGTATTCCTATCGAATCAATAGAAGCAATGATTCTCCACCTGGATTTTAATGAAAAGAATACTTCGAGTAGAATATGCTAGAAATCCCTAGCCGTTTTACCCATATGACTACTGAAATTTTTTCGTTTTGATTTGAAAAAAAAAAAAGTGAAATAATATAATTTCAATTATATTATATATAAAATGAACTATAAAAACATAGTTATACTAAATACGTACGATATTATACGTACGATATTAATAGTTATACTAATACGATTACGTGCGATTACGATATTATTAGTATTATTTATTAGTATTATACTATTTTTAGTATTTGTATTTAATTGCTTTTTTAGGGAGAAACCGAGACAAAGTAAGAGAGTTTGTGTAAGAGCATCCTATATCTACACCATATCTAAATGGAATCGAAATACAAAATAAATGTAAGTGGGGTTCCGTTGTATGAATCTTTAAACAAGACATGCCCCGTAGCAAACAAACTCTAAACTAT